GATATTCGCATTCATATACATAAGAATTATATAGGAACCAAACAAATCTTTTTTTTCTTTTTGAAAAGACGTGAATTGACTTCTTTGAAGTAATGAGACTCTTCAAATGCGAATTGGAATATTCGTGGAAAATGAATCGCAACAAATGCAAAGAAGGAACATCTTTGATCCAACATTGAAGGATTTGAACCAAAATTTCCATATGGATGGGATGGGGTATTAGTAAATCTGACACAATATTTAAATGTGAGAATTTATCCTCTAAAAAAGGGAATATTGAATGAATAGATCGTAAATTCTGAGATTTTGGTCTTTTTTTTTCTTCAATAGAAGATACTAATCGCGACGAGAATGGAATTTCCAGAATGACTCCAAAACCTTCTGATAGTATTTGAGAAGAAAAATAATACTTCTGTTGATACATTCGAGTAATAAAACGTTTCACAAGTACTAAACTGGATTTATTGTCATAACCAACAATTTCCGCGGGTTCGTAAAAAAGAAAACTATTGAAACTATGATCATGAGCAAGTGAGTAAATATACTCCTGAAGGAGTAGTGGATATAGGAAGTTTTGTTGCCGAAATGTAGATTTTTTCAATCTAAATATCCTTGGAATTTTGCCATTTACATACATTTTTACTGGAACCAAAAAAGGGCGGCACTTCTTGTGGTATGAAAGAATACATAGTGCAATATGGTCAGAACGGCGTATGTGTATATTTTATGTAGTAGAATATTACTATGCTGTTACTTTATATATTTTAAATATTTTCTATATATATTTTTTTTTTCATTTTGTACTCTATATAATAATTTTAGAAAAATCCCTTATTCTTTTACTATTGTACTATATACTGTACTTTAATAGTACAGTAATTTCAATCATGTAATAGTAATCTAAGAAGTAAAAGATTCTATAAAAGTAAGAACAAATAAAGAATATATACCCCGGAAACAGAGAGTCCAATCTACAGATCTCTTTCCTTTCTATCAATTTGGTTTTCTTTAAAAGAAATAAAGAAAAGAATCATAAGAAAAAGGGGTAAAAATCTTTTATTTTTGCAACCCAATCACTCTTTTGACTTTGGAAATTTTTTTTTTATCACTATACTATTTCTTCTGCACATCCGTCTCCCATCCATAATAAAGAATAATTAGGATTCATTAAAAAAGAATCAACGGTCTACTCACAATTCACAATAGAACCTTTTCCCACATCAGGCACTAATCTATTTTTAACGTCTAATTAGTAATTTGATCGGGCAATCATTCAAATTAAGAAGATAAGCTCGTTACTTTTTTATCTTACTCAAATTGAAGCCATAAGGCTCTATCCATTTATTCACTAGACCTGCCTATAAAATATTTTACTAAACTTTAAAATTTTTATAAAAATCACAAATTAGAATGTTGCATTATAAGTATAAAATTTTCTATTTTTTCTATTCTTTTTACGACATGCTTTTGTTTCCATTCATTACCTTTCTGGATCAGTCGCGGTCTTATAAACTCTGCCAATAGTCTAGACGAATTTTTTCATCAAAATGTGTAAAAGATCTTAGTCGCACTTAAAAGCCGAGTACTCTACCGTTGAGTTAGCAACCCGGATCAATATGAAGTGTAGATATGATCAAAATAAAAAAAAAGAATGGAACTTCGCTGCACAAATACGTCAAAACAAAAAAATATCAAGCGGATAAGGTTTTAAAAACAAGAGATTCAAAATATAATTTGAAAATTGAAAAACCACTTAGATCCTCCTAAAGTGAAAGAGAAATCAATAGAGAGTGGGGATCGAAAGATCTATATGGATCTACGATCAAATTCTATTTGTTCGAGACGCCATTGTCAATATTAATGTACTTTTTAGGAAACAAATTTCAAGAAATTCTATAGAATTATGAGCGAAAAAAGAAGAAAGGTACAATACAAATATGACCCCCCTTTTTGGGGGGGTTACGCAACAATAAACAAGAAAAAAAAAAAAAAAGAATAAGATAAGATAGATACTAATTAGCCTACCATATCAACTAAAAATTCTTTCTTGAAAGAATTCTGCCTTCCTTAAAATATCATGAACAGTTCCTGTGGGTTGAGCGCCCTTTTCAAGGAAATAGGAAATAGCTGGAGCATTTGAATAAGTTTGATTCTTTATCGGATCATAAAAACCCACTCTTTGAAGATCTCTCCCTTCTCTTCGGGACCGAACATCAATCGCAACGATTCGATAGATGGCTCATTGGGATAAATATAGATAAAAGATGCCCCCTAGAAACGTATAGGAGGTTTTCTCCTCATACGGCTCAAGAAAAAAATAAATTGAATTTGTACTCCTAACTCAAGTTGGGTAGTTTTCAAAGAGTTCAAAAGGAAATCCTTAGAATTTTTTGAGCTGTCTCTAACTATTTTTTCACTCATTCTGATCCAATTGTGAATACAGGTGAAAATAGTGTTTCCTTGTTCCGGAATTCGTTGTCTTTGCTTTGCGCTTTGTTAAATCATTGGGTTTAGACATTACTTCGGTGATCCTTACTCCTTTTCAAAAAGGCAGCAACATACCTTTTGATTTTTCTACAAAAAAATCCTACGAAAGATTGATTCCTTTGTGATACACCTTCGATCAAAACAGTTTGAAACAAACTGGAATTTTTCCTTTTTTATTTATATAAATCATAGATTTTTGATGAGATATTTACAAAGTTGGTCTAACTTATTGATTTTCACTAACCCTAGATTATTATCCCTATAAAAAAATAAATCAGTTTTGCTCGAGCTCCATCATATGCTATACCATTAGTCTTTTTATTGACTAATCTAATACAAATGAATTTAGGTTTTTAGCAGAACAAACTATGTCGAGACAAGAGCATCTTTATTCGTATAGAAAATGGTGGATGTAAGAATCCACAGCCAATCATGTCCTTCAAGTCGCACGTTGCTTTCTACCACATCGTTTCAAACGAAGTTTTACCATAACATCCTCTAATTTTATTCGAATTTGAAACCATATACAATTTCCCCAATATGAATAGTCATTGGTCAAACCGATACACAAGAATCCACACTTATCTATCTATATATTTATCCGGAAAGTATTTCCCTGAATTTAACCCCATATATTGTTTTTTCATATAAAGAAAATAACACGAAAAAGGAATTGTTTTAAGCAAACTTATTGAAATCTTCAACTCGAAAAAAAAAAAAAAAAGAAATACCATGAAATTTCATTTGGATATTCAATAAAAAATTTTCTTATTTATTCTTCCTATTTTTTTTTCATTATTATGGGGTAGAATAAGATCAAAGAAAAATGATACTCTTCAGAGTATGATCTTTTCTTATCCATATACTTCAATAAAAAAAAAGGAGAAGCCTTCCTTTCACATTTGGATTTAAAAAGCATGATGTGAAAATTCACATCTCATAGATATGGGGCATAAAGTCGAAAAAGTATAAATAAATAACTAACCCACTTCAATACGCCAAAACGTATTTTTTGAATGAAAAAAAAGAGGATTCAAAGAATCATTCTTGAAATTCATATTAGATAATATTCTATCCAATATGAAACAGAAAGTTGTTTCATTCAGTTTAAAATATCAATAGAGAAGAATTTTTTTTTCTGACAAAAATGATCTGGGACGGAAGGATTCGAACCTCCGAGTAACGGGACCAAAACCCGTTGCCTTACCGCTTGGCCACGCCCCATTTTTTTTTCTAAGAAACAATTAAGCTAAATATCGCTTATTCGTCAATAACCATCAAAAATACATATAGGACATGATGTCGCTAGGATTCCATAATCAATAATTGATCATTACACAGAATTCAATTAAGATAGAGTATGAAAGTAGAATTCTTTTATTCTCATTTGATTGGAGAATGCAAGTAAGGATTCTTGATTGGGAAGAAAAAGAAGAATTTGTTTTCTGCTTTCCCTCATAAAAACAACTCAATCCAATCTGATAATTTATCATCATTTCAATTTAACTTTGAAAAACAATAAAAAAATATTTGTTATGTTTAATATCTTTAGTTTCGTCTGTATCTGTCTTAATTCTACCCTTTATTCGAGTAGTTTTTTCTTCGCCAAATTGCCAGAGACTTATGCCTTTTTCAATCCAATCGTAGACATTATGCCGGTGATCCCTTTATTCTTTTTTCTTTTAGCCTTTGTTTGGCAAGCCGCTGTAAGTTTTCGATAAAAAAATACATTATAAAAATCTGACATTAGGAACCCTCGGTTCAAAAAGTAAAATTAGGGTATCTTTTCTTTTCTATTGAATTTAAATAAAGGGGAGATAATTTTTAATAAGCTTATTTCCTTTTCTATAACATGGCAAAAATTTTTGGTAACGAAAAAATAAGAATCTTCTTATATTAGAATCTATTAGAAAGAAATTCGTGAAAAATGCATTTCAAAAATCATCTTTAGGCCGTCTCATATCAAAATAATGTATAGTGTGTGTCGTAAAATAGGTAATCTATTTCCTTCAAAAAAAAAAAAAATGATCTTATCTTGGAGATTGTGTAATGCTTACTCTTAAACTCTTCGTCTACACAGTAGTAATATTTTTTGTTTCTCTCTTCATCTTTGGATTCTTATCTAATGATCCGGGGCGTAATCCTGGGCGTGAGGAATAAAAAAGATATGAGATTTGTTTTAAGTTTTTCCTTTATTTTTTCATAGGTAATAGATACTAGATAAAGATAAAAAATTCATAAAAGAATCAAAGGAGTCGGAGAGAGAGGGATTCGAACCCTCGGTACGAATCATTCGTACAACGGATTAGCAATCCGACGCTTTAGTCCACTCAGCCATCTCTCCCCATTCCCAATTTGAATTTTCTTATGTGATATGACACGTGAAGTCAAGATTGAGAACAATTTGGATTTTTCTTCTTTTTCAAAAATGATTTGAATATTTTGTACAAAAGGTTCATTTCCCCGGCCCGGTTAAGTACTGGCCGGGCCAGTACTTATTTTGTTCCAACGAA